GAATTTTCTCAGATTTTGCGCGTGTAATACATGTTCCTTCTGTTTCTCCAAGCAAAGCTCTTCGCATTGCAATGCCTATTGTGTCGGCTTGACCTTTCATAAGTGGAGACAGAACAAAGCGTCCATAATAAAGACGCTTACTGTCTGCTCTTGATTCAACACACTTCCACTGTAGTGTCCGAGTAGATACTTTTACTTTCTCTCGAACCATAGTAATATTATTTGATCAGATCTTTGAGTCATTTATTTATCTTGAAATCTCTTCAATGTTTATTTCTACACCCGTCTTTTTTTAGGGGGTCTGCAGCCATTATGTGGCATAGGGGTTACATCCCGTACGAAACTTAAAAGTATACCACTTCTACGAATAGCTCGTAATGCTGCATCTCTTCCGAGACCCGGACCTTTTATCATGACTTCTGCTCGTTGCATACCTTGATCCGCTACTGCTCGAATAGCATTTCCTGCTGCGGTTTGAGCAGCAAAGGGTGTCCCTCTTCTTGTACCCCTGAATCCACAAGTCCCAGCGGAGGACCAAGAAATCACCCGCCCCCGTACATCTGTAATAGTCACAATGGTGTTGTTGAAACTTGCTTGAACATGAATAACGCCTTTTGGTATTCGACGTGCACTTTTACGCGAACCAATCCGCCCAGTCCTACGTGAAACACTTTTTGGTATCGATTTTGCCATATTTTATCATTTCATAAATATAAGTCAGATATATGGATATATCCATTTCATGTCAAAACAGATCTTTTATTTTGATTTGTTCATCGGTTCCTTTAGAGAGTACCTTTTCGAAAGATTATCCTTGTCTTTGTTTATGTCTCGGGTTGGAACAAATTACTATAATGCGTCCTCTCCTACGGATCAGTCGACATTTTTCACAAATTTTACGAACGGAGGCCCTTATTTTCATAGTTGTTATTCCTTAACTGAATTGCGAATCTACTTATTGGAAGAAAATAAGTTTCTTGAAATTTTTGAACAGTGACTTGTATCCTCATGAAAGGAATGTTGAAAAACCGCCTAATCATTCGAATCCTTGTTGTGGAGTCTATAAATTATACGCCCTCCATTTGAACCATAACGACTTACTTCAATTTTTACTCTTTTGGCGCTATCTCCAGGTAGTACACGTATAAAACTGTGTCGAGCCCTTCCTGAAACATAACCTCGAATCTGACTTCAGTATATAAACGAACCCGGAGCATACCACTGGGAAGTGCTTCAGTAATTAAACCTTCATGAATCCATTCATTTTTCTTCTTTCATTCCAGGCAAAACCCCCTTGAAGTATCAACTAATGTAGGAGGAGTGATATTAGACAACTTGTCTTTTTTCGTTTTTTCACATTTTTTCACAAATTAGGAAGTTCCGGATATAATTCGGGTACCAGAAAGATTACCATATATAACACAAAATTTCTCCGCCAATTCTTTCTAGTCGAGCCGCACGGTCTGTCATTATACCCCGAGAAGTAGAGAGAATTACAATCCCCATCCCGTCTAAAATTCTCGGAATTCGTTGATAGTTCGAATAGATTCGGAGACCAGGTCGACTGATTCGTTTTAAATTTAAACTGGTTCTATATGGTCTTTTCCTATTCCTTCTATGTCGTAGGGTTAAAACCAAAAAAGATTTGTTGTTTTCCACAAGTTTCCTTACGTTTTCGAGAAAACCCTCTCGTAAAAGTATTTTAACAATGTTTTCGGTGATGTTAGTAGACGCTATTCGAACCGTTCCTTTTCTATCCATGTCAGCATTTCGTATAGAAGTTATTATGTCAGCAATAGTGTCCTTACCCATGATAAACGCAAATTATTGTTACTTCCGAATTTTTATATAATCAACATGTTCGTTTTATTTATGAAAATTATTAAAAGTATATGCGTGAGACATAATCTACTAATTTATCTATTTTAATTAAAGACTATCACTCTATCGCGATCTCGTATTATAATACCTCAGGTGCTAATGAAACTATTTTAGTAAAATTTAACTGTCTCAATTCCCGTGCGATCGCGCCAAAAACTCGAGTTCCTTTTGGATTTCCTTCTTGATCAATGACAACTGCAGCATTGTCATCATATCGTATTATCATACCGTTGTCACGCTTGAGTTCTTTACAAGTACGTACAATTACAGCTCTGATCACTTCGGATTTTTGTAGAGGCGTATTTGGTACTGCTTCCTTGATCACAGCAACAATAACGTCACCGATATGAGCATATCGGCGATTACTAGCTCCTAGGATTCGAATACACATTAATTCTCGGGCCCCGCTGTTGTCTGCTACATTCAAATGGGTTTGAGGTTGAATCATATCATTTTTTTAATCTGTTTTTTTTAATGTAAAGTAAAGCAAAGGACGAAGTAAAAAAAAAAAAAAAGAAAACCTGCAATTGTTTTTTTTATGCCCAAGACTTCTTTCCTTTGGTTCAACATTCCTATCCAGAAATAATGAATTGAGTTCTTATAGGCATTTTGGACGCCGCTATTGAAATAGCCTTTCGAGCTATATTTTCGGCTACTCCACCCATTTCATAAAGTATTCTACCTGGTTTAACGACAGCTACCCAATATTCGGGGGATCCTTTCCCCGAACCCATACGAGTTTCCGTAGGTCTTACTGTAACTGGTTTATCTGGAAATACACGTACCCATATTTTTCCCCCACGGCGTACATTTCGTGTCATTGCGCGTCGCCCTGCTTCGATTTGTCTAGATGTGATCCAAGCGGGTTCAAGTGCTTGAAGAGCATATCTACCGAAACAAATACGATTACCTCGATAAGAAATTCCTTTCATTCTTCCTCTATGTTGTTTACGGAATCCTGTTCTTTTGGGGTTATAGTTGATGGGTCTTTCTCAATTCCATCTCTACTACAGAACTGGACGTGAGAGTTTCTTCTCATCCAGCTCCTCGCGAATGAAACGACTAAAAAAGATTTTATCCCGATATACATATATTTAATAAAGAATATACTGAATCATAGGATTCTTTGAAATTTCATCTAATTAATCTATTCGAAATTTAGATATCGTGTTTAGTTAGATCTATATTATAGATCTATAATTAAACATGTATTCTATTTATAGATAATGTCAATGTCGTTTTTTTTATAACGTTATAAAAAATTATAACGTTATAACGAATCTTTCTTTTGTTTTGCCTTTACGATCGACCAAAATTTATCAATCCAATAAAGTAAAACTTTCGCGGGCGAATATTTACTCTTTCAATATCTATTTCAGTTCTAGGGTTAGTCCACGACCTCTCCGAATAAAAGAATAGGTTCCTGGTCCGTTCCGCCATCCCGCCCAATGAATTATTAAGATTCATTTTCAATAGAATCTTCTGCATTCACGGGTTCCATCGTTCCCATTGCTTCTTGATTAATGGTTAGGTCTTAATTCTCCAACGGAGTCCTTAATGAAATTTGTTCTTAAGTCAATTTTCTCAGTCTTTATTGGCTCGAGGCTCTTGATTTTTTTTCTATGAGCGGATTCATCTAATTATGGATGAATCATTATTAATGCTTATTACATTGCTTTTTTTTTATGAGATGACTCATAGACCTTACATATTGGAGTTCTATATCAGTGATATTTTCTTTCTTTCTTCTCTCTTTCTCTCATCCTTCCATTTATCCCTTATCCGCATACTTTTCTATTTCGCTTCACAACTTATAACTTCAGAACTCAAAATCAGATTGGTTTTTTTATGCAAAGTTTATGCAAAAAAGGATTTCAGTTGCTACAAAGATATAACCAATATTATATCTTGACTGCTTCTTTGTATCCAGATAATGCGAAGCAATGAGTTGGTTATTAGTGTTATAAGTTATTAGTTCATACGTTCATGCTATGGCTCGGTCCTTTTTTTTGAATCCTAGTACTAAAACTAAAAAACCCAACGAGTCACACACTAAGCATAGCAATTATATAAAACGATTAATCGATTTTTTATTCAACCCTATAGAATTTAGAATTGCTCATTTTTGTTTTGATTGAACATCAAAAAAATGAAAGAGTTTGGTCTTTTTTGGTCTATTTCCATCGCGGGGTAGAATGTAAAGACACATAAAGTCTTATTATTCTGCGGCTACAAATATCCAAATCTTGATTCCTAATACCCCGTATATAGTTCGAACTGTATAGGAACAATAATCAATTTTAGCTCCAATGGTTTGTAGAGGAACCCTACCTTCTCTGATCCATTCGACGCGTGCAATTTCTTTTCCGTCGATACGCCCTGCAATTTGTACTTGAATTCCTTTTGTATCCGCCTGTTCCGTTAATTCAATAGCTTTTTTCATTGCTTTGCGAAACGAAACTCTATTCTTTAATTGTGCCGCTATAAATTCTGCAAGAATATTAGGGTGTCCATACGGATTTGAAATTCTTGTAATAGCAATGTTTAGTTTTCGATTCACACAATTAAGTTCTTTTTGTACATTCAGTTGTAATTCTTCGATTCTTCGCGGTCGATTTTCTATTAATAATTTTTGAAATCCTATATAGATTATGACTTGAATTAGATCGATTCTTTTTTGAATCTCTATCCGTGCAATTCCCTCAACACCGGAGGATATTCTCATATTTTTTTGTACATAATTTTTAATACAGTCTCTTATTTTTTGATCTTCTTGTAGACCTTCAGAATAATTTTTTGGCTGTGCAAACCAAAGAGAATGATGACTTTGTGTTGTACCAAGTCGGAAACCGAGCGGATTTATTTTTTGTCCCATAAGACCCACTACTAACTACTATATGTATCATGAGATGTCAGATTTGTTTTCTTATTTTTATTTATATTTATCAATCCAGGTTTTTTTGAGCACATGAAAAATTCTTCATATTCTTCATAGAAGGAGATATCTTTCAAAACAATAGTTATATGACAAGTGGGTCTTTTTATCAGATAACTCCGCCCTCGAGCTCGAGGTTTTAATCTTTTCGCAGCAGTCCCCTCGTTGACTTGGGCTTTACTAA